TAAATGAAAAATTATAATAATAATAATGTTTTGGTTTAATTCGAATTATTATTAATATTTATAAAAAAAGGAACCTGAAGTTGGGAAATATAATAAGGGACATACTATATATATAATATTCTTATTGATTAATATTCTTACCAGCTAGATAAATAAATTATGTACATTCGTAGCCATTTATTACAAGTATTTACGGCATATGTATAAGGAGGGTTTTATTATATATTTTAGGATCCAAAAAGGAAAAAAAATTGTCTCCTAAAATATATATGCCGCTGAGCGGCGGTGAGCGTTTTGAGCGGGGGAGTTTTGGGATCTTGATTTCTATTTTTAGTTGTTACTTGGAGTAGTCGATTATTTTGGGAATTGTGTGTGATGTTTTGTTTTTTGGGTAAAGTTTTATTCTGGCTTGTTTTTTCTTTTCTTGGTTTATTGCACATGTATTTTTTTGAGTGAGATTAGATAATGTTTAATAGTTCTGGAAGTTATTAAATTTTACGAGGCAGTGTTTAATATTGTATATTTTAAGATATTATGATGCAGATATTTGAGTGGAAGTTCCGGTTAAATTCGTGCCAGCTGCCGCGGTTAGACGAGGGGAGCGAAGGAAAAGTTGAGTTTAGTTAATGTAGTTATAAGATCTAGTAAGAGTTTAAATAGTTTATATTATTGTGTAGGTGAAATTATTTTTATTTATTATTCTCTTTGTTTAGAGGCTATGAAAGTATTATTATAAACTAGGATTAGATACCCTATTATTGATGCTGTTAAATTATTAAATTGGAGTAGTAGTAGATATGTTCTTGAAACTTAAAGAATTTGGCGGTATTTTAGTCCATTCAGAGGAACCTGTTCCGTGATCGATAGTCCACGATTTAATCTTATTTATTATTGTTTTGCAGTTTGTATACCGCCGTCCTTGGGAACGTTTGGAAATGTTTTTCATATTTTTTATTAGAAATAAAATCAGGTCAAGGTGCAGCTGATTAATAAGGGGAGATGGGTTACATTGTATTTGAATAAACGAATACTATTTTGAAATTGAGGTAGTTGAAGGTGGATTTGAATGTAATTTTATTAATATTATTATTTTGAGTAAGGATCTAAAATATGCACACATCGCCCGTCACTCTCATTGAGGTGAGATAAGTCGTAACATAGTAGGCGTATTGGAAAATGTGCCTAGGTTGAAATCAAAATAGAGCTTGATAGTTGAGTTACTCGTTTACACCGAGGAGGATTCTGTGCAATTCAGATTGTTTTGAGTAAGTTAAAGTTTACAATTTTTATTAATTTATTTAATAATAAATAGGTGAATTAACATTAATGTATTGATGTTTAATGAATTATTAATAATTAAATTATTTTTGTTATAGTTTATATGTACTGTTAAGGAATATTTAAATATTTGAAAATTAATTTTTGTTATAGAAAATTTTAACTGTTGTACCTTTTGTATCAGGGGTTATTAAATAATAATATACTATTTATATTTTCCCGAAATAAGGAGAGTTAAGATAAACATGTTATTATAAGTTTTATATTGTAATTAGAATGTTTTCTTAGAGGTGAAATGTTATTCGGTTCTTATAATATCTGGTTACATAATAATTAAATTTAATTTAGCAGTCATTTAGGTAAGTTGTCTTAAAATGGTTAGATATATGGTTTATTATATGACTAGTAAGGGTTAGGGGGATTTGCTTTTAACTCTGTTGTTACCTATAATTGATTATTATAAGTATTATTATTGTTGGCTTAGAAATAGCAATCATTTGTAATTTTGTTATAATTTATTTAATTATATATAATATTTGTTTATTTTGTTTAGGTTAGTTGATTATGTTGTTGTTAATATTTTTTTTTGTTAGCAAATATGATAATATTAGTATATTATAGAGGTTAATTAAAGGAATTCGGCAAAGTTTTATTTCCGCCTGTTTATCAAAAACATGTCCTTTTGTTTATATATAAGGTCTAACCTGCCCAATGAATATTTTGAATGGCCGCGGTATTCTGACCGTGCGAAGGTAGCATAATCATTAGTCTTTTAATTGTTGGCTTGTATGAATGGTTGGACGAGAAATGAGCTGTCTCTAGTTAATATAGTTAAATTTTACTTTTGAGTGAAAAGGCTTAAATTTATAGGAGGGACGATAAGACCCTGTAGATCTTTATATTAAAGGGGTAATATAATTTTAGCTTATAATTATTTTATGTTATGTTTTTAATATTTTGCTGGGGCGGTGAGAAAATATCATAAACTTTTCTTGGTTTATTTCACTTATAAGTGTGATTATTAGTGATCCATTCTTTGTGATTATAAGATTAAGTTACCTCAGGGATAACAGCGTAATCTCTTTTGAGAGTTCATATCGACAAAGGGGGTTGCGACCTCGATGTTGGATTAAGATTTTACTTGGGCGTAGGGGCTTAAGGTAAAAGGTCTGTTCGACCTTTAAATTCTTACATGATCTGAGTTCAGATCGGCGTGAGCCAGATCGGTTTCTATCTTCCTATTATATGAATATCTTAGTACGAAAGGACCAGGTATATGTAATATTTATTTGTTAAGTGAATAATAATAAATTTATTACTTTGGCAGATAAGTGCATTAGATTTAGAATCTAAGAATGAGGAAATATGAATACTCAGGTAATAGTGTGATATCATGATTTTTTTTTGGGTTGTATTTCTTATTTGATTTTGATCATTTGTGTTTTAGTAGGCGTTGCCTTTTTAACTTTGTTGGAGCGAAAGGTGCTAGGATATATTCAGATTCGTCGAGGGCCAAATAAAGTGGGGTTTTGTGGTATTTTACAGCCGTTTGCAGATGCAATTAAGTTATTCACTAGGGAGCAAAGATTTCCTGTTGCGTCCAATTATTATCCTTATTATTTAGCTCCTATTTTTAGTTTATTGTTGTCTTTATTAGTTTGGTTGACCGTTCCATTTATAAGATTAATAATTACTTTTTCTTTGGGCTTGTTGTTTTTTTTATGTTGTACTAGAATGGGGGTATATACTTTAATATCGGCGGGATGGTCTTCAAATTCTAACTATGCTTTATTAGGTGCTTTGCGTGCGGTAGCTCAGACGATTTCTTATGAAGTAAGATTGGCTTTAATTTTATTATCTTTTGTATTTTTATCTGGTAGTTATAATTTTTTTGATTTTTTAGAATATCAGGAGGATCTGTGATTTTTAGTGCTTACTTTTCCTTTGTCGTTAGCTTGATTAGCGTCTTGTTTGGCAGAAACAAATCGTACTCCTTTTGATTTTGCTGAGGGTGAATCTGAGCTTGTTTCTGGATTTAATATTGAATATAGAGGAGGGGGATTTGCACTGATTTTTATAGCAGAGTATGCTAGTATTTTATTTATGGGAGTTCTTTTTACTATTATTTTTTTGGGTTGTGATATATTTTCTTTTTTATTCTTTTTTAGGGTGGTTTTTATTTCATTTGTTTTTATTTGGGTGCGAGGTACGCTGCCGCGGTTTCGTTATGATAAGTTGATATACTTGGCTTGGAAGAGATTTTTGCCTTTGTCTTTAAATTATTTATTATTTTTTGTGGGGTTTAAGATTTTACTAATTTCTTTCTTATTTTAAGTGTATTGAAATTAGGATGTGAAGTTCCTAGAGTATTACTCTGTGGTGTGTTTTCAAAACACATGCCTAAATCTCAGCCAAGGAACTACTTTTTAAGTAGGTGGTCTCATATATTAAGTAATTGGGGTATTAAAATAAAGTATGAAAAATAAAGAACAGTTAAGATTTGCCCGGTCAAAATATACGGGTCTTCGACTGGTCGGGCCCCAATTCAGGTGAGGAGAATAACAACTGTTAATATAATTCAGAAGTTAATTTGATTAATAGGATAAAATTGTAGTCCTCGTATTTTTCTTTTATGGGAAAAAGGTATAATTATTAGAATTAAGATTGATATGACTAAGGCGATAACTCCCCCTAATTTATTAGGAATAGATCGTAAAATTGCATACGCAAATAGAAAATATCATTCGGGTTGAATATGAACTGGGGTTACTAGAGGGTTAGCAGGAGTGAAGTTTTCTGGGTCTCCTAATATGTAAGGATTTCACAGAGAAAGAATTATTAATGATATTATTAATAGAAGGAATCCAATAGAATCTTTTGTTGAGTAGTAGGGATGAAAAGGAATTTTATCTGAATTTCTGTTTAATCCTAAGGGGTTATTTGAGCCTGTCTGGTGTAAAAATAATAAATGGATTATAGATATAGCAGCGACGATAAAGGGAAGAAGAAAATGGAAAGCGAAAAAACGGGTGAGTGTTGCATTATCAACTGCAAATCCCCCTCAAATTCATTGTACTAGTATTGTTCCTAAGTATGGGATTGCTGATAATAAATTTGTAATTACGGTGGCACCTCAGAAGGACATTTGTCCTCAGGGGAGAACATATCCTACAAAGGCTGTAGCCATTACAGTTAGTAAAATAATTACTCCCACTCTTCAAGTGTGAAGATATATAAATGAGCCATAATATATGCCTCGGCCGACATGTATATAAAGACAAATAAAAAAGAATGATGCTCCATTTGCGTGTAAAGTACGAAGGAGTCATCCAAAATTTACGTCTCGGCAAATGTGTACAACTCTAGTAAATGCTAATTCAATACTAGATGTGTAATGTATAGCTAAAAATAATCCGGTTGCAATTTGGATAATTAGACATAATCCTAGAAGGGATCCAAAATTTCATCAATAGGAGATATTAATAGGGGCAGGAAGGTCTACTAGGGCGTTGTTAGCAATTTTAAAAAGGGGGTGGTGAGTTCGTATAGGTATTGACATATGTTTTTGATATTCGAAGAGGTCCTTGGTATAATCTAGTAATTTTTACTACTGCAATAAGGGTAATAAATAAATATGTAGCTAGCATAAGGGTAATGGGTATTAATAGTTGATTATAAAATTTTATTGCTGGAATATTTTGGTATTCTGTTAGTATAGAAGTTGCGTCTTGTAGAGATATGGGAATAGGGGCTATACATGTAATATCAGTGAGTATAACAATTATAATTAATAAAACGAATGGGGAAGGAAATATTATAATATTTAGCTTTAATGAAAATATTTCATTTGAAGCTAGGCTTGTTACATAAATAAATAGCACTAATATTCCTCCTAGAAAGACTAGGAAGAGAATGTAAGAAAATCAAGGAGATTCTGATATTGTTGTAATTATTACGGCGGTGATGATTGTATTAATAATTAGCATAAGCCCTATAGATAGGGGGTGGGTTAATTGGGTAATAATAATAGCATTTATAATTAGAATTAGGATTGTAATTATTAATAATTTGATTTCAAGAGGTAGTTTAAGTAAAATACTAGTTTTGGGAATTGGTGATAAGTTTTAATACTTTCTCTTGATGCTTTTAGAATAAGTTACTCATTTATGATTTACAAGACCATTGTTTTTAATAAACTATAAAAGCTTATGTCAATATTTTTTCTTCCTTTTTGTTCTTGTTTATTATTAATAATTGGTGTTTGATGTTTTGTGTCTCAGCGGAAGCATTTATTAATAGTACTCTTAAGATTAGAATTTATAGTGTTAAGTATATTTTTATTACTTTTCCTGGTTTTAAATAGAATTTATGTTGAAGTTTCTTTTAGTTTATTGTTTTTGACTTTCTGCGTTTGTGAGGGGAGTTTAGGACTTTCTATTTTGGTTTCTATTGTTCGTACACACGGAAATGATTATTTAAATTCTTTGGTTGTTTTACGATGTTAAAATATATTTTTTTTATAGTGTGCTTGATCCCTTTAGGCTTTATGAAAAAAATATGATGGGTTGTCCAAAATTCATTGTTTTTAATTTGTTTATTTATAATTATGAATAATTGTGTTGGGCTAACTCCCTGGAATTTAAGATATTACTTTTGGTTTGATGTTTTATCATACTCTCTAGTTTTATTAAGAGTGTGAATTATTATTTTGATAATTATAGCGAGTGAAAGAATTTTGGACACTTATTTTTACAGAGGTGGTTTTATTTTATTAGTTTTGTTATTACTTTTGCTTCTTTGTTTAAGCTTTATGTCTTCAAATTTATTTATATTTTATTTGTTTTTTGAAGCTTCTTTAATTCCTACTTTATTTTTAATTTTAGGTTGAGGCTATCAACCTGAACGGGTTCAAGCAGGGATTTATTTATTATTTTATACGTTGTTTGCCTCTCTTCCATTATTGGTGGGTATCTTTTTTTTGGAAATTACTAAGGGGGGGTTAATACTGTGAAATATATATATAGATTTTAATATGGGGGACATGTTTATTAATTATTTATGATATTTTAGAATAGTTATTGCTTTTCTTGTAAAGATACCTATGTTTTTAGTTCACTTATGATTACCTAAGGCCCATGTGGAGGCACCAGTTAGAGGGTCTATAATCTTGGCAGGGGTTTTATTGAAGTTAGGGGGGTATGGACTTTTACGTGTTTATAATTATTTAGAGTTAGTAGCTATTAAATTAAATTTATTATGGTTTGGTGTAAGAATTATTGGTATTTGAGCAGTAAGACTTGTTTGTTTACGACAAGTAGATGTTAAGTCTTTAATTGCCTATTCTTCTGTGGCTCACATAGGGCTGGTTTTGATGGGTATTATGACAATAGGTGTTTGGGGATTTAGGGGAGCTTTAACACTGATAATTGCACACGGTCTTTGTTCATCTGGTTTATTTTGTTTAGCTAATATATCTTATGAACGGTTAGGTAGACGAAGTCTCTTGATTAATAAAGGTATATTGTCTTTTATTCCTAGCCTAACTTTGTGGTGGTTTCTTCTCAGAATTGCTAATATGGCAGCTCCACCTACTCTGAATTTGTTAGGAGAAATTGGTTTATTGAATAGAGTGATTGGGTGGTCATCTATAAGAATGTTAGGAGTGGGTTTATTATCTTTTTTTAGTGCTGGGTATACCCTATACTTATATTCTTATACTCAACACGGGAAGTATTATTCTGGTATATATTCTTGCTGGGGAGGTAATATTCGTGAATATTATCTTTTATTTCTTCATTGATTTCCTTTAAATTTATTGATTCTTTTTGCTGCTCCAACAATATTATGATTTTAATATCAAATAAAGGTTATTGACTATAATATTTATTTTGTTTAACTTAAGTAGTTTATAAGGAAAATATTAGTTTGTGGTACTGAGGAAGGTAGTATTACCCTTAGGTTGTGGTATGAATATTTTCTATTTGTAATGTTTCATTTGTTTTTCTTTTTTTGTTAAGAATTACATTTTTTGTATTAGGAATTATATCTTTATTAGGAGGGAGAAGACTGTTTATTGAGTGGGAGATCATAACAATTAATAGAAGTCCTATTATTATAACTATTTTGTTAGATTGAATATCTTTTATTTTTATAAGATTTGTTTTGTATATTTCATCGATGGTAATTTATTATAGAAATCAATATATGGAGGCTGATTTTTATATTAATCGTTTTATTATTTTGGTTTTAATGTTTGTTTTATCTATAATTTTATTAATTATTTCCCCTAATATTATTAGAATTTTGTTAGGTTGAGATGGGTTGGGACTAGTTTCTTACTGTTTAGTAATTTATTATCAAAATGTTCGTTCTTATAGAGCGGGGATATTGACTGCTTTATCAAATCGAGTGGGAGATGTTGCTATTTTGTTAGCAATTGCTTGAATATTAAATTATGGAAGATGAAACTATGTATTTTATTTAAATAGAGTATTGACTAATACAGAAATAGTGATAATTTCATCATTAGTAATTTTGGCTGCGATAACTAAAAGTGCTCAAATCCCTTTTTCTGCATGATTGCCGGCAGCTATAGCTGCTCCTACACCGGTTTCAGCATTGGTTCATTCTTCTACCCTTGTAACTGCGGGGGTTTATCTATTAATTCGTTTTAGAGAGGTTTTAGTAGAAATTTATATGGGTAAGGTATTACTATTATTGTCTAGTTTAACTATATTTATAGCTGGTTTAGGGGCAAATTTTGAGTATGACTTGAAAAAGATTATTGCTTTATCTACTCTTAGTCAGCTTGGTTTAATAATAATAATTTTATCTATGGGGCTTAGAATTTTAGCTTTTTTTCATCTCTTAACTCACGCTCTTTTTAAGGCCCTCTTATTTTTATGTGCCGGGGCAATTATTCATGGAGTCGGGGACACTCAGGATATCCGAATAATAGGGAGTCTTATTAATCAAATGCCTCTAACATTGGCATGCTTAAATGTTGCTAATTTGGCCCTATGTGGTATGCCTTTTTTAGCGGGGTTTTACTCTAAGGACTTAATTTTAGAAATGTCTTCCATATCTTGGATTAATATGATTATTTTTTTTTTACTATTTTTTTCTACCGGATTAACCGTTTGTTATTCTGTGCGTTTAAGCTATTATTTAACTGGAAAGAGATTTTCTAATTTGGTTTGCCATTCGGTAGGGGATAATTATAATTGAGTAATAGTTCGAGGAATAATAGGGTTAATAGTGGTGGCTATTACTGGTGGTAGTATGTTAAGATGATTCTTGTTTCCCATTCCAGGAATAGTCGTATTACCTATTTATTTAAAAATGGGGGCTATTATTGTAAGAATTATTGGAGGCTGAGTAGGGTTTTTATTAAGATTTTCTTATGCGGGGCAATCTTTAACTTCATTAAATAATTTCTATTTTTGGGTTAGAATGGGGGGGTCAATATGATTTTTACCTTATTTATCTACTAATTATTGTATTCGATTGCCTTTACATATAGGGGGGCAGTATATGAAGGTAATAGATCAAGGGTGAAGCGAGATAGTAGGGGGGCAGGGGATTTATGAAACAATAAGAAGTGGTTCAGTATTAGTTAATGTTTCACAATATAATGAATTTAAAATGTATCTTTTATTTTCATTTCTTTTTTTAGTATTTATGCTAATGTTATTTTCATTTAGTTGTTTAAGTAACTTATAATGTAAAGTGTAGCACTGAAGATGCTAAAAAGAAATTTATTTCCTTGAACAGACTTGAATTTGTGTAAATACTCCCTGGGAAAGAGAATCACATTTCTACCTTGAAAAAGTAGTGTAATAATAAATTATACTAAGGGGGCGAAGTAATTAATGTTTAAAAATAGATAATGGAAAGATTGTAATAATATTACTGGTGTGTGGTAAGAGTATAGATATAGGATAATAAAGAGGTATTAACGGAGTTTAACCGCTAAAGATAAAAGTTAGCAGCTTTTTCTTGAATTTATTTTCAACCTACCTCCTTAGTTGGAGATAAAGAACTCAATTTTATTATTAACAGTAATAAACCGCTATTTTGGTTTCAACTAAGTTTCAATAATATAGTGTTAAATTATATAAGTAAGGGTAAAATGTATCACCTTATGATCCAGGTCGAAACTGAGTGCAATTAATTGCTTCTTACTTATTATTTAGTAATGAAGGTCTGTATAAGATAAGTTGTTGACAACACCTTTTGGATGCAAACCAAATATTATATTTAACTATTATCCTTTTTAGGAGGCCCAATTGAGGGATCCTTGATTCCATTCGTGGTATAGGCCTAGTAAGAGAATTAATAAGAAAATTAATCTAATTCTTGTTCAAGGTAAAATTAGGGAGGAGGAGGAGGTAATCGTAATAGGTAAAAGAAGGGCAATTTCCACATCAAAAATTAGGAAGATTACTGCGATTAGGAAAAACTGTAATGAGAAGGGGATGCGAGCAGGTGCTTTAGGGTCAAATCCGCATTCAAATGGGGATCTTTTTTCTCGATCAATGGTTGTTTTTTTTGATAGAAGAGAGGCTAGAAATATTACTACAAATGTAATAATGGTTGTTAGTATGAGGGCTAATAGAATTGTATTAATTATTTATTTCATGTCTATGAACTTTTTGATTGGAAGTCAAATGTACTAATATACTAAATAAATTATCCTCCTCATCAGTAGACAGAAATATAAAGGAATAATCATACTACATCAACAAAATGTCAGTATCATGCTGCTGCTTCAAAGCCAAAGTGGTGGTTAGAGGAGAAATGGAATATTAAGTGTCGGAGAAGACATACTATGAGAAAAGTTGATCCAATAATAACATGAAGGCCATGGAATCCTGTTGCTATAAAAAATGTGGAACCATATACTGCGTCTGAAATTGTAAAGGGTGCTTCATAATATTCGAAGGCTTGAAGGGCGGTGAAGTATACTCCTAAAAATACGGTTAGAATTAAGCCTTGGAGGGCTTGTGTGTGATTCCCTTCTATTAATCTGTGATGGGCTCATGTTACTGTAACTCCTGAGGCAAGAAGAATGGCTGTATTAAGCAGGGGAATTTGTATAGGGTTAAAAGGGAAGATTCCAATAGGAGGTCAACTTATTCCAATTTCTATTGTTGGCGCTAGGCTTCTATGAAAGAAGGCTCAAAAGAAGGAGATAAAGAAAAATACTTCAGAAACAATAAATAGAATTATTCCTCATCGTAGCCCTGTTGTTACTTGAATTGTATGAAGTCCTTGGAATGTTCCTTCTCGGGAAATATCTCGTCATCATTGAATTATTGTTAGTAATATGATAATAAATCCTAGAAGAAATAGGTTGGGGTTGTACTGATGAAATCATTTAACTAGCCCTGTAGTGGTGACTAAGGCCCCTAATGCTCCAGTTAATGGTCAAGGACTTTGGTCAACTAGGTGATATGGGTGATTTTGTAGTGCTGACATATGTTACTTCACTAGAATATAAGGTTGTAAGTACAGCAAATACATAGGACTGAATTACTGCAACTGCGGATTCTAATATAAGGAGCATGATCTGTCCTACTATCAAAAGAGATAGTATAGTATAAGATAGAGTGGGTCCTGTGCTGCCTAAGAGGGTTAGTAGGAGATGTCCTGCTACTATATTTGCTATTAATCGTACTGCTAAAGTTCCAGGTCGGATTATATTACTAATGGTTTCGATACATACTATAAACGGCATAAGAGGACCCGGTGTTCCTGTGGGGACTAAGTGGGCTAATATATGTTGTGTATGGTTTAGTCACCCGTATAATATAAATGCTAATCAGAGTGGTAAGGCTAGTGTTAATGTGAAAGTTAGGTGACTTGAGCTTGTGAAGACATAGGGAAAAAGACCTATAAAGTTATTGAAAAGGATAAATGAAAAGAGTGCAATGAATAGGAAAGTTCTTCCTTGATGACTTCTAGGGCCAAGAATAGTTTTAAATTCTTTATGAAGAGTGAGAGTAATAGTATTTCATATTATAAGGGTTCGTGATGGTAAAAATCAAAATGAAATAGGTAAAATTAATAGGCCTAGTGAAGTTCTTAGTCAATTAAGAGATAATCTTATGATAGAAGTAGTTGGGTCAAATGTTGAAAAAAGGTTTGTTATCATTTTCAGTTTAGGTTAGGCGTTTTAATGTTAATAATTGATGATGAAGTAGATTGAGTAGGAATAATATTAAAATATATAATTGAGGAAAATAATAAGTATGATAAAGAAAAGAAGATAAATAAAATAAGTCATTTTAAGGGGGATATTTGTGGAATTAAAAAGTACTATTTAATTGATTAGTAATTTAGTCTTGACAAAACTATGTTATATTGTTTAACTAACTTTTCATTAGGAGTAATTATTATTTTACTATAGTTTGGTTTAAGAGACCATTGCTTAAATTTCAGCCACCTAATGATGCTTCTTGAATAGTATTCTTTATTCAATTAATAAAGGGTTGATGAGGGCAGGCTTCAACTACGATTGGTATAAATCTGTGGTTTGCCCCACAGATTTCTGAGCATTGACCAAAGAATAGTCCTGTACGTTTTACATTTACTCCAACTTGATTTAATCGTCCGGGAGTTGCATCAGCTTTAATTCCTATAGTGGGTATTGCTCATGAATGGAGAACGTCTGCGGCTGTAATAAGGATTCGAATATCTGTGTTGATAGGTAATACGACGTGATTATCTACGTCGAGAAGACGAAAATTACTTTTTTCTATTTCGTTGATTGGGATTATATAGGAATCAAATTCTGTAGGGGCGAAGTCGGAGTATTCATAGCTTCAATATCATTGGTGACCAATTACTTTTAAAGTGACAGAGGGGTTGTTGATTTCATCAAGTAGATATAGAAGTCGTAAGGAGGGAAGGGCAATAAAAATTAAGGTAATTGCTGGTAAAATAGTTCAAATAGTTTCTAGTATCTGTCCTTCAAGTAGATACCGGTTAGTATAGTTATTGAAAAATAGAGATGTTAAAAGATAAGCTACTAGCACTGTAATTATTATAATAATCAGTATTGTGTGGTCATGGAAAAAGGTTATTTGTTGTATAATAGGAGATGCAGCGTCTTGTAGCCCTAATTGATTCCAGGTAGCCATTTCTAAAAAAGATATTTTATCTTATTTTTGGGGCTTAGGTCCAATGCACTTATCTGCCATTTTAGAAGTTAGTAACTAATGGAAGCTCACTATAACTGTGTTCTGCTGGAGGGAGATTTTGATACCATTCTAAGGATGTAATTTGTTGATTTGGGAAGATTACTGGTCGGGCTCTAACTCATGCTTCTCAAACGATGAAAATTAAGCCTAAAACTGCAACGAAAGAGAGGATAGAACCAATGCTTGAGACTATATTTCATGTTATATAAGCATCGGGGTAATCTGAATATCGGCGGGGTATTCCTCTTAAACCAAGGAAATGCTGAGGAAAAAATGTAATATTAACTCCAAGAAATATTGATAAAAATTGGATTTTGAGTCATGTAGGGTTTATTGTCGTTCCTCTAAATAGGGGGAATCAGTGGATAATTCCTGCTATAATGGCAAATACTGCTCCTATAGAAAGGACGTAGTGAAAGTGGGCAACAACATAGTAAGTGTCATGAAGTACAATATCTATGGATGAATTAGCTAATATTACCCCTGTTAATCCCCCTACAGTAAAAAGAAAAATGAATCCTAAAGCTCATAGGAGTGCGGGGGAATAATTGATTTGTGTACCGTGTAAAGTTGCAATTCATCTAAATACTTTAATACCAGTTGGGACTGCAATAATTATAGTAGCGGCAGTGAAGTATGCTCGGGTATCAACGTCTATGCCTACTGTGAATATATGGTGAGCTCAAACGATAAAGCCTAGAAATCCAATAGCGAGTATGGCATAGATTATTCCTAGGGCTCCGAAAGTTTCCTTTTTTCCTCTTTCTTGTGTTACGATATGTGAAATTATTCCAAATCCAGGAAGAATTAAGATATATACTTCTGGGTGTCCAAAGAATCAGAATAGGTGTTGGTAAAGAATTGGATCTCCTCCTCCAGATGGATCAAAGAAGGATGTATTTAAGTTTCGATCTGTTAATAGTATTGTGATTGCTCCTGCTAAAACTGGTAAGGAAAGAAGTAGAAGAACTGCTGTAATTACAACGGATCATACAAATAGGGGAATTCGTTCTAAGGTTATTCCTGGTATTCGTATATTGATGACTGTTGTAATGAAGTTTACTGCTCCTAGAATAGAGGAAACCCCAGCAAGGTGAAGGGAGAAGATGGAGAGATCGACGGACCCCCCAGCGTGAGCAATTGCTCTGGATAAAGGAGGATATACAGTTCATCCTGTTCCTGCCCCACTCTCTACAATTCTTCCAGTTAATAGTAAGATTAATGAAGGGGGAAGGAGTCAGAATCTTATATTGTTAAGTCGGGGGAATGCTATGTCTGGGGCGCCTAATATTAAGGGTACTAATCAATTACCAAATCCTCCAATTATGATTGGTATTACTATAAAGAAAATTATAATAAATGCGTGGGCGGTTACGATTACATTATAAATTTGATCGTCTCCAATAAGTCTGCCTGGTCGTCCTAGTTCTGCTCGAATAAGAAGGCTTAAGGAAGTTCCTACTATTCCGGCTCATGCACCAAAAATTAGGTATATTGTTCCAATATCTTTATGGTTAGTTGAGAAAAGTCATCGTTGCAAAGAGGTAAAATAGAATGGCCGAGGAGTGTAGGCGATAAATTGTAAATTTATTTACGGGAATGTGTTCCTTCTATTATAATGAATATTGTTGGTAGGTTTTATAGTCAATTGTTATGACGTTGGACTGCAATTCCGAAGTAGTATTATTAAGTACTAAGACCTAAGGAATATTTTCTTATTTGTGGCTTTGAAGGCCGCTAGTTTGTATTTAACTTAAGGTCTTAAAATAACTATATGGTTAACCCTATAATAAGGGGAGTTATTATTAAGCCTGTAAGAGAAAGAATAATTACTGATATTGATGTGGTTTTTTCTTCCCAGGAGATCTTATTTGGTGTTCAGTTAGCAGTTGAATGAGTTAAAATAAATGCGGAGTAAGCAATTCGTATATAATAGTATAGGGTAATTAGAGCAGTTATAACTATTACAATAATTGTGAAGATATAAAGTGATTGTGTTATTGTTATAATAACAATTCATTTTGGAAGGAAGCCGAGAAATGGAGGGAGTCCCCCAAGTGAAAGTAGTCCTGTGAAAATAGCGAGTTTAGTTAAAGGATCCATTTTTGCGTTGAAGGTTTGATTGATGTGGAAGGTTTTACTTGTTATGAAAATGGAAGTTGCCATTAAGGTTAAAATTGTGTATAATGTGAAATACAAAAATCATCTGGTGTTGTTACAGAGTATTGCTCCAATAAGTCAACCAGCGTGATTGATTGATGAGAATGCTATGATTTTTCGTAGGGATGTTTGATTAAGTCCACCGATTGCTCCGATGAAAACTGATGAAATAGTAATTATTACAATGAGAGTGACGGGCGATGTGTTGTATCTAAGGAGGGTTAGGGGAGCTAGTTTTTGTCATGTCATTAAAATAATACAATTTCCTCAATTTATTCCCTCTATTACTTCTGGTATTCAAAAATGTATAGGGGCCGCCCCGAGCTTGAGAGTTAATGCTGTTGTTATTATTGCGTTTGTTATTTGTTCAATGATGTTTTGATTGAAGGATATTATAATAACAGCTATAAGTAGAACTATCGAGGCGAGTGCTTGAATGAGGAAATATTTAAGTGCTGATTCTGTTATTCGTTGATTGTTAGTGCTTGAAATAAGTGGCACAAAGGAAAGGAGGTTAATTTCAAGGCCTATTCAGGCCCCGTATCAGGAGGTTGCTGATACAGAGATTAGAGTTCCTCTAATTAATGTTAATATAAACATTAACGTTTTAGGATTGGTGAGCATTAGAAAGAGAAGGAGTAATATGTAACCTTCATATGCGGGGTATGAGCCCGTTAGCTTGCTTAGCTTATCTTTCTTATTTAATTTTTATATTCTAGTGTATGGTGCACATTGATTTTTGATGTCAAGAGGAAAAGTTTAATTCTTTTGAGTATAATTGTAATGAAGGTATAAAATATACATGATTTATCCTATCACGATAATCCTTTTGTCAGGCACTTCATT